TGTACTATAGTTGGCTTAGACTTCCTTGCTAAAGAAAAGCGTTTTTTTCTTCTTCCTCCCTACAGAAGGTGAAAGGTGGAAGTTAGGAGAAGTCCTAGAGCCACTGGATACTCCGAGCACTACAAGAGCGGACAATAGAACGAGCACGGTCCTACGACAAATGCTTCCAGCGTGCCTGTACATCGCGTCATCGCCGCCCAGAAAGACTTAGTCCACCTTTCCCGCCTATCCCTCCCGCAAGAGAGGACTCGTTCTGGCTTTAAAGAGCCTCTTTTTTAGCAGTCTCGTCCATAAGAGAAGATTGACCATCTCTTCTTCCAAGCTTCTTTCTTCTCGGCGTAACGAAAGAACTAGATGAGGAGAGGCCTCAGGTTTCAAATCCCTACCCTACGCCTTACGAGGGCGCCCTAGCCAAATTCAATCCCAAGGGTCAATCAAGCCTTTTCAACTAGTTCAAATAGTCGTCACAGTCTTCGTTCCTGCTTTCAACGAGATTCTTAGCTGCATCAGCTTGTAAAACTTTCTCTCCTTCACCAGGAAAGGGAGAGCGCGGACAAAGTACCAGACGATTTGGGAATGATTTTGGGTAAGAAGAGCGTACGAGAAGAGTAAGCAGACGATGTCGATAGAAGACGATTCGTGGGATCTTCTCAAAGTCAAAGAAAGAGAAGAATGAGCTAAAGAATGGGTATGCCCAGCCTATGGAATTAGATGTCGAATGAGTACGATTTCGAGCAAAAAGAGAGAAGAGAAAGAAAGGTTGGACATCTATCGCTGCCGTGATGACGCAGTTGAGTATTCATTCGATCCACCACCCGAGGCCAGGCCGATCAAACCTATTCGTTTTGGGGTTCGATCCAGCAAGTGATCCATAAGCACCAGTAGAAGCAAAAGCATATCCAGAAGCCGATACCAACAGCAGTAGAGAAAGACCCCCGCTAATAGAAAAAGAGGCATATCTGCCGATGATAACGAGAGCAGTACCGATAGCACCAATAGCATCCCTTCCAGTTCCCTTTACTAGGTTGGGGAGCCATCACCAGGGCCGATGATCCAACCCCATACCAAGATGCCCTTATGGAGGTGCGTGATTAGCGTAGGCTATCTCCCTCGTGAGTGTTGAGCGGCTACTTTGACTTTCCCATCCTCCTGGAGAAGTCACCGAAGGCGAAGACCATCGGCTCGATGGTAGCAAAAGAGGACCATTCCTATCTACCTACCCCGTAGAAGATAAGATGGACGCGGTCAGCGCCGATAGCTTTGGCGCATTGATTCTCTGCGCTAGCAGGTTCCCCGATCTTTCTTCTGTCCCAGCCGTTAGGTTAGGTCTCCGGGACTAGGTGAGGAAACGTCTCTTGGAGAGTATAGATTTCCCACCCCAGCCAGCAGGGGTTTGACATCGAGGATGTCGCTCTTAATCCTAGGCTACGGCCGGGGAAGATTCAAGAACCGAATCTGAGAGATTCTTAGCGGAGGACGTGAATTGATCTCTTTGTTCTAAGGCTTATAGTCCTTTGTGACTACTTTATTCGTTATTGTCGAGGAAAGAAAGTCATGCGAAAAGAGTGAACCTCTTGGTAGAGCTCTTCTTCCCTCACCCGGTAGCGAGATCGGTTATTTCCGGTGTTACCGGTCGAAATAAGGTTTATTTGCTTTGAGATGGTCACGTATATAAGGAATAAAGGATGATGAGTCTCCCCGGCGAGACTCGGGCAAGGAACTCAAACGATACGTTGTCACTCGGCGCGTCCCCGTTTTCACGACTTTTTCACTACGCTAGGAAATTTTCTTTCTTATTAGAAAGGGAGGGATTGAGTTTTTGAGCGAGATTGCTCACAGTAGGGGAAAATGGGAATTGTTTCACTCAGTACGAATTGTTGATACCTAGTTTCATACTTTACTTTACTAGAAAGTTGGCACGGAATGACTGCAACGTCGCATGTGACCTTTTGTCAGGAAGGGCGTACCCCCGATTCTCGGGTGAAATTCAAGTTCAGTAGGGTGGCATTTTTTATGATGGTTTTCTTGTAACCTCTCTCAAAGAGAGTGGAAATGGAATAGCATTCAAGAATGCAATTAATTCCTCGTTAGTTATAGATGTAGAAGACATGAAAACATGTCTGACACTGATGGATTTTGAATCCTATTTATAATAGGTTACGACAGAGGAGGTAGCATGCGAGATTTGATTCTCTTGCCAGAGATTCTTCCCTCGGTAGCAGTAGGGGACAACACGAAGATGTGTCTGACATCGCTCATTCTATTTGTGGCTGCGCAAAAGATCATAGAAAGAATGGGGAATCCTTTGCTTAAGATTAGATTAGCTCGGCAGAGAAGAGAGATTGACCCGAGTGGTCTTGGTCCCAAGGTCCCGAGGTTAGTCCTTTGTGACTTTTTATTCGCCTGTCGATTATTGGTCCTTGAAGGACCGAAACTCATGCGATGAACCTCTTGCCAGAGCTTCTTTTCCTCACTCAGTAACGAGATTAGTTTGCTTTGCTTTAAGCAAGTTACCGTCGAAATAAGGTTTATTTGCTCCGGGGTGGTCACGTATATAAGTACAAGGAAGAGATGTCACGTATAGAAAGAAGAATGTGAGGCTCTCGAGTGTGACTCTAGCAAAGGAACTCAAACGCTATGCTGTCACTCCGACTTTGCCATTGCGTTAGGAAACTTTCTTTCTTATTAGAATAGAAAGGGAAGGATTGATTTCCTGTGTTCCCCGCGGGCTAAAATGAAAATGGGGAAACTCATTATGGCAGGGTGTTGTCTGTTCCAGACTTTATTACTTTATTTGAAGCTGGCATCGAGTGCCTGACTCACATGCGACCTTCAGGTCTCTAAGGAAAGAGGACATACTCCCCGATTCTCGGGGGATACGCGTTGCGGATTGGTTGCGTCTATGCTTCTAATCGCAAAATTCGGTTAGTATTGCAAGATGAAGTTAGTGTGCCGGCCCTACGGCCCTAGCTACTTTCCTTCCTCCCAGCCGAGGGCAATAACCTTGTTCTTTGTTTGAACGAGGAGAACAGCGTTACTCTAACCTTTTAGAGTGTGGATTTCATAGTTGCTATTGGGAGCAGGTTTCGGATCGACACAGGGGACAAATCCACTGTGAGACCCTTACACCAAAAGCGCTTCGCAAACTCAGCATACCCCGAGTGTAAGATTAGAGACTTTGACATTGATATGTCAACTCCCAACTCCGCTAGAGTCTGTTTATAAATCTTGGCGATCTCGATGCCGCATATAACAACATCATCCCCCAGGATCGCATACTTATAAAACTTCTGTCCAGGGTGCACTCGCTCTGCACAATACATCACCAATAAATGGTGAGTAAGAGTGAAGATAGGCCAAGAGGAGTAAAGTAATAACCCAAACCAAACAAAGGCTGCCCTACTCTTAAAGTTAAGGACTTAACCTGAGGTATCTTCTTCAAGAAAGGAGCCCTGAATGGATAGGACCTGAAAGCGCTACATACAAACGCCGACAGGGAATTCTCAAAGAGCTGCGCTATCAACGCACTCTGTAACCCAAGCCAAGCCCTATCGATAGCAGACTTAAGGTCAAATGAGTTGATGATTTTTAGAACGGTTCTGCTCGTTGTCAGGGCAGAAAGTGAATGTATCCAAGTCCAGGCTTTTGTCCTATCCACGTGTGATTGATAAAGGGTGCTTTTACATAGTTATAAAATAAAGAGGTTTAGCACTTTCTGTAGGCTTCATGGTGCTGGATTTAGAGTAATCTCGCGACTCTCCAGCACTCTCTCAAAACGGTATGAACGTTTGAGGAATGTTTGGTTTAAGTCTTGCTTACCGTTTGATTTGTGGCTAGGAAGGGGTAACCCTCTTAGTCCTTATCTGAAGTAAGCTTATTAAGACAGGCCTATAAGCCCAAAGACCTAGCGGTCCCGCCAGACTTGTATAAGTCTGAGTCTATGGCGTATCTCACTGAGGTCACCCTTTTACGTTCATGGACAGCCAATTGGCTCCAGTACGTTAAATGGTATTATACTCAAGCACTTCTGCCTAGTGTACTCCTTAAGGACTTCTTCGATGCACCTGTCTTCACTCGACACTGGAAGGTTAAGAGTGAGGACCCTGAGTTAATCCGATTTGGATTGCTCTGGCGTCTTTACGATGAGGTTGCAAAGAAAGGTCCGTCCTATATGGGTTTTATCCTTGCGGACAATAAGTTAACTCATCCTCTTACTTTACTTAGAGGGGTCTCCGGTACGGAGTTCCTTTGGTTTGCTTCTAGGGCAACCTAGAGCAAGGGATCGTCATAAGACTTTCCTGTTGGTTTTTATAATCAATCCACATCCGTCGGCCATAAGACTTTGGACATCAAGATAGATTCATAGTCCCGAGATGAGTAATTTCCTGAGGAAGAAGGGGAAGACAAGAATGGTTGTTCATTGTTCGACCGTCCAATCCGATACTCGTATTTACTGGCCAGTTCGAGCATTTCCTCTGACCGGACTGCATTGAATCTACTCGACGGTTCCGGAACGAGCAGTAAAGGCAGAATCCCGCGGAAGAGGAAAACTATCCATGGTGTGACCTCTCTGCGGCCGGCACTCGACTCTGGCTCCCACCGAGGGAGCTGCTGTCGGATATCCAGATCGTACGCTAAGGTTTGATCCATTCCGTGGTAGAAAGGTAAAGAGATAGGAGAGTGAGGCTAGCTTTGGGCATCCCCTAAGCCCTGATGTGCCTACAACGACACTTTTAGACCTTTGTTGATGTACATGAATTGTTTTTCCAGCTGGTGGAGCTAAGACAAGAGGCCTTTAGAAAGCAGAGCTATTACCGCTGCCCACCCAAAAGAGCACGAAAAGCTGTGCCTACTTCCTGCCTGAAACCCCCAAAAGAGCAAAGCTGACTAAGATCGGCGGGCTTGGTTTTCATCACAAACGAAGGTTGCATACAAGTAAAGTACAGAGAAAAGGAACGAGGGCAAGCTTTGCTGTACTGGGACTTAGGAGAAAGAGAGAGAAAGCAGCTCCTCTTCCTCTTTTCATCCATTCATCTCTTATCTTATTCCTTAATTCATTTTCTTCTTTACTAGAAAGTTTTTCTCCTTCATAGACTATCTCGCTGTACCGAGAGATGAGCAAACCATAGGGACAGAGCTTAAAAGAGCTGCTGGCGGGCTTACCCCGGATACGAACAAAAGGACGACTGGTTCGCCTAGAACAGGAGTGGGTCGCCAAAAGGAGTAGACAAACTAAGTGAAAAGTCTGTTGAAGACCAGATGCCCTAACGCCATAACAATTATATGTAACAGCACGGCTAGAAAGAATAAATTAAATTGACCAAAAACAAGGACATGACGGAATCACCGACCCGAAAGAGATGTATCGAAGCTCTCAAGCGGCCCGGCCTATGCCGAGAGGGTTACAGCGGGCAATCATTAATACGCCTTGGGGAAAGTCATGCACCTGGCCGAGACGGATAAAGGAAAGATTCTCTCACCGAAAACAAGTAAACGAAATAATTACTAGTGCCCGATCGAAATGTCACGTAAGGTACTGCCGCTCCCGGAAGAGCTAATTCGGATAGTGAGGGAAGAAAGAGAAAGGAGTGGCTGTAATTCGAAAACGGCAAAGAGTGCTTACTCATTCAGCAGTCCTCGGCAAAAGAAGGAAGGGTCCCGGCTGGAAAGTCAAAAAGAGATCAAGATGGGAACATCTCACTAAGCAGTGAGGCATGATCTTACCAAGTCCGTAGCTTTCTCACTCATGCTTCACACAAAATCGAGATGAAAGAAGATCAGACGTTGCGCTGAATCTCCGTATCGTCTTGTCCTACTCTACTTTACTTTTACTAGGCATTGATTCCCATCTCGGTCAATCAATCGGCCCTCCTAGGCGAGGAGGAGCAGCTAACTACTTTCTACATAGCACACGTTCAGGATAGGGGACTTTAGCAAGTACTGCTGTGATCTTTGCCCTTAGCCTAGCAGTAGGAGGATTCTCTATTACCGCTTTCATGTGACCACGAATGACTCTTGTTCTCAGACCGGGAATCCTATCTTCCTATATGGCGATAATCCTTCTAACTCTTTTCAAGTCAATAATGTGTAAACCGATGCCATAGCCTTACCACATCGCAATAGGAGCTGCTATTGAATCTGGTGAAGTAAGGGCTAGGCTGCATCTCCTTGGGCCTCGGTAACAGTTATTCATTCTTCTTCTTTTTGCTCCTATTGTGAAGAGCTTTTTCAACCTCCCCGAGGGGAACCGAACTACTTTTAGAGTGGGGTTACGCCCTTTCCTACAGCCCTTGCTAAAACAAAACCACCAAGAGCTCCTATCCCGGCAGTTCTGACCTTCTTTACCTTATTACTTATCTTATTCCTTACCTTGGATAAGATGAGAAGATCGCAGTCTCTTCTTCCTTGCTTAGGTCTGCTCAGTACAGTATGAGCAAGAAAAAACTGTACTGATTAGCAAGCAGGAAAACTGTACCAAGAATCTTACTCGATCGAGTTCCCTTCTTTTCTCCCTGGGAGCCTACTCCAGTGCCCCAGTAGTTTCTTATAGAGTCCCTGTCCAATTTGTTTGAAAGAAGTATCTTTCTTTAAACTGTCCCTGCTCCTAATGATAAACTGTTTTCCACGAGAGATTCTTTCTTCTTCACTTCTGAACTGATTCTCTCTAAGCCAGCTCGTTTCAGGTGCTTTCATTCGCCCTTATCTTCCTGGTAAGTCTAGTCTACCTCTTCCCTATCTGACTAGAAAACCTTTGCAGTAGAGTAAAGCGCTCGGGCAAGGAAGTTTGAAAGCTGTCCCTTCCCTTAGGGAAGCTAGTTTCTTGCCATCCCATCCAATTTTCTTTCTAGGTCTTCTTCTTTCGAAGTTTCCGTGGATGCAGTTTCTTTCCCTGGGAATGTTAAGAAAGGGGAAGGATAAAAGGCCTTCTCGCTGCTTGTCAAAATGGAACGTTTTGCATTCTTTTGATCTGTCGGCGGAAATAGATAGATTTCTTTACCACTTGCCTAGTATTTTACTGCTTTCCTTTCAAAAGGACTATCCATCTTATGAAAGGGAATACCTCTATTTGAAGTTGTGTATGGGAATCGAAGGGATTAGAACAGAACTAAGCTAGCCACTCCTAGATAGGGAAAGGAAAGGTAGGAGCACGCCAAGAGGCAAGTAGACCGAGACGACAGAGCGGAAGACTTGTAGCGAGTAAGGAGAGAGAGAGGAAGAGAGGGTAGGACGTAGTTCCTGGGATTGCTTTTGTGTGGGATGGTCAGATTGCTCTGCAACTCGGTTCTACCCCTGTCTTTGCTTTGGAAAGGTTCTTGAATGTTAGATTCCCTTTTTCTTTTTGGAAGATATGGTTGCTTCCAAGCCCACCTTCCGCTTGTTAATAGTAGACTAATGGGAGAGAGCCGTAGATGAAAGCCTCTTCCTTAGCGGCCTCCTTCTGCTTCCGCTTCTTATTCTTAATCTGTATGGCTGCTTTGGAGTGACATTAGGCACGTAGGGATATGACTGCCAGTCCAGTTTTGGCCATTTCTATGTATCCAGCCCTGAAGAAAGTCGATATGTGGATGATTTTCAATCAAAGAGGGAAGAAATTTTTCTTAGGCCACGGGAACGAGATAGAAGAAGAGCTGCTTTAACGGCCCGCTAAGGAAGAAGAAATTGGCTTCCTTCATTTTAAGATAAAGATTGCATTTCACTTTCACTTTCTATATCCATTTTGAATGGGTAAAAAAAAAAGCAAGAGCTTATCATCACCAGCAGAAAGAGACAGAGACCTTTTCTCTTTCGAAAAGGGACTGAGATGCACCCTTCGTGCCTCATACCCCTGAGGAAGGGAAGTTCGTTACTTGCTTGAAAGGAAGCAGTACTCTCGAGTGGGTACCTCTTGAAAAGGGCCGTCAAAAGGATAGACTGAATTCAAATAAGCCTTCACTTTCAATCCGTTGAAATGTATGGGTTAGGATGACCAGCTTTCGTACAAGAGTTTACCTAGAAAAAACCTGACTGTGAGACCGACTCGGCAAAGAGAGAGGAAAGTCAACCAAGTGTTCAATCTATTAAATAGACTATTTTTCTTTCATTAAAGTTTACAGATAAGTAAGATATTGAAAGGGGCAGAACGCTTTCTAAGCTAGACTTTCTCCTTACGTCCTTCGGGGTGTGGAGAGGATAAATCTCCACATCTTTTGCGATTGGAAAGTGTATTGGAATCAGATTGAAAATCTCAGTAGGGCGACTCCTAATCCGATTCTACCGGGATCAGGAGAATCAAATCACACAAAAAGAAGATGAAATAGCTGCTTATTCTCTTCTCTTGCAGGGGCTGTCGTTTCGGGATTGATGGATACCTGCAAGAACCCCTATTCTCTATTTTATTAGTCTCTTTATTTCCAACTCTTTTCCACATCCTTAATAAGGCACCGAGCTACGAGGCTCAAACATTGAACACAACTAGACAGCACTAATGCCGGTGGTGGTGGGATAGATAGTGAACTAGTTCCTTTATTCCACTTAAAAAGAGGCTTTGGTAATAGGCAAAAAGGCTACTTTCAACTTCAAGTTAGAGCATTAGGACTAGAGCTGGGTGTAACAGAACTGGCGGGGTAAGACGCATACTACTCATGTGTCCTAACTTGACTCTGCTGGCTCTAAAAGGAGCTTACAAAAGGTATTACTTAAGGCAAGGAAAGCTCGCTATCAAAATAGGACTGCCTTACAACTCGAACTCGCTCGCAAGGAAAGAGAAATGGTAGGGATGGAAAGAAGACTATAAATAGAAAAGCATTCCTCGGAGTCGGAGCTAGCACTGAAAATGGATGACACTCTAGATCGCTGGGAGATTATCTAGGCAGGGCCTGGATCGATAGACTCAAAAAAATGAAGAGAGATTTACATTTACTTACTCGGCTGGGCTGGAAATGGCTAAAGCTCACATGCCCCAGGTAACCTACTCCTCAAACCTCAGAAAATGGAAAGGGAGCTCGTCAGGTCAGAGGGTAGCACCCTACCTATTGGTTGGCTCGTATGTAACCCCATCCACCAAGGGGAAAAGGCAACTTCCAATGGCTCGAAGGGCTTCAGACTGAAAGGCAGAAAGCCTGGACCGCCATCGAAAGAGAAAGTCCAACTTCCACTCAAACTGCCGGAAAAGGGGATCCTATCAGAGAACTCAGACTCAGAAAGCAGTTATTACAGCACAGGATTTTTCCTCTCCTCTCCACAAGAGCAAGAACGAAGATAAAGATTATCTATAAGCTCTCGGCTATAAGAAACTGCTTTCTAGCTTTATAGTGGGGAAGAGCCTTGGAAAATACCCTACTAGCTTGACACCCTCGTAGCATACACAGAAGCATCCCAAGAACGAACCTTGTAGTATCAGCACAGAGATAAAGGACAGAATTTTTGATAGCACTGGCCTTCCTCGGGATTACATTACAAGCAAGAGCCTTTCACTGAACAATCAGACAACTTTATATTAGCATCTACCTTTTATCACCCATGTATTTCGGGGTAAGGGGAATACATATATACTTAGACTGCGAGGAATGCCACTACTGAGACTGGCACAAGAGAGAATGGAACTGAAAAAGGCCCTATAACCCGCTTTATCACAAGATCTAGAAAAGGGTTTCTCACTGGATAGATTGCATTTGAGGAACATCAAGAGACTATTGATACACGGACGGATTAAAAGGAATGGAATCAGGTAATCCCCGCAAAGAAAGAAAAGAAAGTAAAGAAGGTAATCCAGTAATAAAGGCAAAGCAAAAAAGGGCAATCAGGTCTTTCCCTAAACCTAACGAGGACAAGACTAACTACTTTCTATAAGGTGCAACCTTTTCTGTCCATGTCCATCTAAGAGCCTATTCGAGAACAGTAACAAGAGTAATGAATGGCGGATTCGCTCTCAAATCGTCCTTCTCATCCTTTCAAAGCAAAGCCAAATCATCGTCCGCATGCGAATCCTTATCCTCAAAAGAGCGTCTTCGTGGTCGTCTCT